TATCTCGATATAAATTAGATAGAGATCAAAATAGATCTTCTTGTGTTCGGTTCGGGAATCAAAGAAAAAGAATCATATTGGAAACTGCTCTTGTCTTGGAACTTGGAATCACTCTTTCTTAGTATGGAACGCCTAGGAAAAGGCGGATTGAATCGGAAATATCGACGGATTCTTGCGGAGTCCAAAGAAATATAAAATAAAAAAAGATCTACTGTTCGAATTTCATATCTATCAATTTGCAATTTGAATATCAGAATAGTGGATATAGTCATGATTCAATGGGTTAGGTCCACTTACTTTTTCTTTTGTTGATTTCGAATCTTTACAATAGATTAGCTTGGAATAATGGAAAATTAAAATATTTGGTGATCGAAGAGACGACTTCACATTACTCATTATAATAACCAAACGTTCAACTTTCTTTTAGCAACTTTCTTTTAGAAGTAGAATTACTATTCTAATTACTATATTCTAACTCATTATAAGGATAACGTATTATCATTAAATTCGAAAGTTTAGAATTACATTATTATCCAGTTGGTTACTTTTTTTATTACAAATCAACACAATTTTTATTCCCCGTTTCAATATGAATATTACCACTTTACTTTTTTATGAAAAAGGCCAAAAAGCCCCTTATCGGATTTGAACCGATGACTTACGCCTTACCATGGCGTTACTCTACCACTGAGTTAAAAGGGCAATTGGATTTAATTACTGAAGGAGTCACCAGGCGGATAAGATAGATCTAGATCTATCTATGTATATATATTATATATATAAGTATATGCAGTAGACTCATAGCGGCGAGTGTCACTTAGGGGAACGAGAATTTTGATTTACTTAATAAGTATAAGTATCGGTTAACCCCGGTTTATTGATATTGGATTTGATAAAGATCAATGAAATGAAGTGTTTCAAGACCGACCCTAATGGAATTGACTTGAATTGATCTGACCCCATCAGAACGGAACGAAATTTCTTTGATTGATACATGGTGGACCTACCAATTCGACATAGATCCACGAGATTTCACATGTGATAAATAGATTCTGTTTGTTCCCCGAACCAAAATTTTAGAGAAAAAAAAAAAATTTTTGATAACTTGTTAATCCCCGTTCCCGGATTTTCGGATTTCTCATTTGTTAATTTCCCAGCTTAGGGCGATATAGGAATAGTCCTATCTCATCTTACCCAGGAGTGGATAAATGAATGAAAGTTAAGTGGAAGAAATGAAGAAAAAATCTTCTTTTATGTCGGACCAATCACTTCCCCAAAAAGTCCTCTACTTTCGTCTTTCGTCCTATTTTTTTTGATTTTTTTTTTTATAGCAATTTCTATAATAGATTTCTATTTTAGAATAGAATGGCGATTAGAATGAGCGATTTATGAATATAAATGACGAATCAAAAAATGCTATTGTTATGGGATCAGAAAGGGTGGAAAGATCCTTTAGAGTTAGTCATCCCATTCCATTATATTGACAATTTCAAAAAACTGTTCATACTAAGTATGATGGCAGTCGGGCAAGTATGCCCCCATCGTCTAGCGGTTCAGGACATCTCTCTTTCAAGGAGGCAGCGGGGATTCGACTTCCCCTGGGGGTAGGGTACTACGAAAGGAAGTTGATCGTGGATTATAAATAAGCCTAGACTTTATTCTTCCTGGGTCGATGCCCGAGCGGTTAATGGGGACGGACTGTAAATTCGTTGGCAATATGTCTACGCTGGTTCAAATCCAGCTCGGCCCAATAATTCGCTGATCCACCAGGAAATGATATAACCCCCTTTGTTTTCCAGAAATGCCAGATACGAAAGACTCAAGAATAAAAAGAGTCCAATTCTCCGATAGATCCCTACCGCTAGTTATTTATTTTGTTTGCTCCATTTTTTTGTTCCCATAAATTCTGATCTTGCTAAAAATGATCTAGATTCATATCAGGATCATTAAATCGAAAGCATAAAGTCTAATGAAAAACGAATTATCAATCGATTTGGCAATAACGAAAGGAATCCGTGCCGCTCTCACTAAAGTGTATATCCGTGTGTATATCAATATCTCACTCACGTCTCTGTTCCAACACGTCGATTTTGATCTAAATATAAATGAAATGATTTGAATGAAATCATAAAAATAGGTATTCGGGACATTTTACCGCCCCGGGATTGTAGTTCAATTGGTCAGAGCACCGCCCTGTCAAGGCGGAAGCTGCGGGTTCGAGCCCCGTCAGTCCCGACGGATCCAAATCCAATAAAAAAACATCAATATATTTCGCCGTTTCTGTTAAACTGGGCAAAATAAAATGGTAGAATTTCATGCCTACTGCTTTCTTTTTCTCTTTTTTCTTTTTCATTTCGATTTCTCATGAACCAGTACCGATTGATGAAAAAGAGACATGTGCGAATTGCTACCAATTATTAATTATTGGTATTGGTAGCATCATATTCAGGATTCCAAGAACTGCCGTAGGGGTCTGGTTTTTTTGAATGCTCCCCTTCTGTGTAGGGAATGGAATCGAGTACCATATCGTTCCCGGGAGCGCATACACAACTGAATTTAAGATCGTTACTTTGATAGAATCCTTTTAAGATTAAGATTCAAAGTATCTTCTTTTCTGGTTTCTAGTTTGGCTAACTTAAATTATTAGTTTGAATTTGAAAGAATTTATCTCATTCAAATTTCACACCGAACTTTTGAGGGATACGTTCTAGTACTAATCCAAGGGAGGGGGATGATATTCTTAATAAAATAAAGATCAAGCAAGGAGCCAGCCCCTCCCGAAGAGGGAATGAATAATCTTTTTTAAGCGTATTGCCAAAGAAGAACAAACTCTAAAAAAAAATAGTCAATTTTTTGAAATATTTGATTCTTTTCTACTGGGACTCGTCTTTATCACACTTCTTTTTCGTTTTTTTTTTTTTTTAATGATATAATTTTCTTGAAAAAAAAAAAAAAACGAAAAGGGAGTTTAGAACTTAACCCCTTCCCTTTTTCTATTTCGTTTCGATTGTTTGTTTGGTTTTTTTTTTCTAAACCCTTTGTAAACAAGGAAAGTGTAAAGCGGTTAGGTGGTTGTACAAGTAAAGCGGTCGATTATAGAAAAGACAGACTGGAAAAGACTGGTAAATAAAAAAAGTATTAGTATTAAAGTAAAGGAATTCTTTTGATTGAATCAGGAATCAAAGTTTGTATTTGGTGTGTGGATAAAAGAGCTGCCTATGTTATACTATTGAATTCTCGACGATGAATCGACTTGACAGTCAGATATTGTTATTCATGATATTGATCCCATTCGCTATCATCGAAATGTAATTCATCCCATTGAATTTACAAGTGAAAGGGTTATCATCTCTATGGGATTAAATCCCGAGTTATTGCGAAGTAAAAAAAAAAACCAAACGATGAGACTATGGAAGTAAATATTCTCGCATTTATTGCTACTACACTGTTCGTTCTAGTTCCTACTGCGTTTTTGCTTATAATATATGTAAAAACGGTCAGTCAAAGTGATTAATTTGAACAAAACTTGACTTCTTAGTTCTTATTAAGGATTTAAGAAAAAAAAAATTCCAATTTCATGTCTTAGTCTTAAATGAAACGAACGGACTAGAATCAGCAGTAGCCTATGAGATTCGATAGTATGGTAGAAAGATTCATATATGAATCTTTCTACCATACTATACTATACCATAGTATCTATTTTTATTATTTTCATGTAGAAAGATAGAAACTGAATAGAGATCAATCTACAATATGGATCCTTATACATGTTAATATATACATAGTATCTCAATTCTATTTCTTTGCTCCGTCTATTTTGATTTTCTTTTTGTTCATTCCAATCAATCTGAAATAATCGAAAGGATGCTCTTACGATTTTAAAATAGATTTCTGATTATTTTCACAATATGAATCTCGGTATCCATTAAAAAAAGAATAAAATCGATGAAAGAAAAACAAATTGGGGCATATATTACTAAAAGAAAATCAAGTTAATAAAAGAAAATGAAATAGGAAAGAAATAAAGTAATCGTTTTTTTTTTTAGCATTCCGAAGAAGTCGTTGATTGAGCGGTTGACAGATGATCCAAGGAGTTCTATAACTTCTTCCGATTTCAAAAAGGGGTACCCCGGCGATTTTCAACCCTTGAGCCATGATATGAAACGGGTCAATAAAGCATAGCAGAAAGCAAATTTCTAAAATACTCAAATAATAAAACCGGTGGTAAGTGCGAAATATGTGACTTGACCAAGGCACAATCTTATTATTATTATTAACTATTCAAATGAAATCGTGAACCCCTTTCTTTTCTCTTTGAACAGTAAAAAGGCCAATAAAAAAAAAGAAAGGGAGGTCCGGTTTTCCGCGTTCTTCCCCAGTGTCCATATAGAACCCTGGCAGGGGCCGGTTCAGAAAAACCAAATAGAAAATCTAGGAAGACTTCGGTTGGAATAAAATTCCTATGATCTGTATCCCCTTCCTTTCAAAAAAGAAATAGGGGAATTTTGGAAATATCGGGTTTATTTGGATTCTGAAAGAGCATTATTCATATATATTATTAATTGTATTCTATTCATAATAGAATCGAATACAATTATCTCGCCAGAATCCAAGCCAATAGAATTCCGAAATGAAGATATTTTGATTAATTCAATTTCGAAATTCTAAATGGAATTAAATTACTGAATTAAATATTAAGTTAATTAATATATTAATTATTTAATAATTAATATAATGAAATAATTAAAAAGGCTTTGCAGAACGATTTATAAAAAAAGTGATACAGTTTGATTCCCCAACTCAATTAGTAGTATCTCTAGAGTCCACTTCTTCCCCATACTACGAGCGAAAGGGAAAATGTAAAGACTACCATTAAAGCAGCCCAAGCGAGACTTACTATATCCATGTGAATTATGTCCCCTAGCTCTATGAATATGAAGAGTTTATTCCATTATTGTTTCCTAATAATAGTGGAATCACTGGCGCAGAGTCAAAAGGGGATTCTGACCCAACGCCCTTGATGAAAGACTCCACTAAATATGAAACGCTCGAATAAATCCACTTAGAACAAGTTCGTATATGATTTCTAGTAGAATCGGGAAAAATGAAATAAAATACACAGTCGCACTTTTCTTTGGAAGTATCAAAGGGAGTATTACCTAATATGTAGTAATAATAAGAGCTCCTCGTTTTTTTTTGTTGCCCTCTATTATCATTAAGTAAAAGCCAATTATCCGTCCAATCGAATATTGATTGAATGCCCGTGCACTCAGAGACTCTTATGAGTCTGTATACTCTGTATACTGTATACAAAATATCTCCCGCCCCTTCCATAACGATTAATTCGATTCTCCCTCGGGCTTTTCAATATAATTCAAGACCCGGTCAGTAGACCCTGCATTAGTAGTGGAAATAAATCGGTAACTCTTGATTTGATATGAAAGCGCTTCTACTACTACAATCTTTCCGTGAATCCTAAATGCAAGGATTAACAGCACTTTAAGTTTAAGGAACAGAAAAAAGAACAGAAACCCCAGCTATTTCGAATCAAGAAAGTGTCAAGAGTCGCGTACTTTGCTGGAAAAGATTCGGCGAGTTAGACCAGCCAAGCAGAATAAGGGATTGCGAGTCTTATCGTTTGTTGATCAGGCGACACCCAGATTTGAACTGGGGAAAAAGGATTTGCAGTCCCCCGCCTTACCGCTCGGCCATGCCGCCAAAACGATACAAAATAAATGAAAAAATTCCCCCTTTGTTTGTTTTGTTTGGGGGGGTACTCAATGTCTTTTCTTTTTTTGTGTACTTCCATCTGAAATCTCGTTTTTCTTAATTCCTTGCCTAAAAAAAATCTGTCCTTTTTTTGGAGCGGCTCCGGTTCTTCAATTGATTTTATAGTATCTCACACAACATCTTAATCCCTCTCTTTTCTCTTTCGTTTTTTCTATTGAAAAATGAAAAAAAAAAAAGAAATGTGAATTTTCAGTCACAAAAGCCAAAATTAAGGACAAATTGGAACCATTAACTAGTGACTGTAAATTCGTGACCAACTCTTGGATTTAAATTGTAAATTGTGTTTCCTAATGATAGAAGAAAATCCAAATTGATACCTACCTAATCAATATTGGTTTTTCTATAAAAAAAGCCTTCTCCACTTCAATTATAACTATAACAGCAATTATGAGTATATGTAAACCCCAAACATAAATCGTTTCGCGGCTAGCTTATTGGTTATCTTATATGTGTCTGATGCCTCGCTATAGGGAATTTGCCGAAAATTGTCGTACTGCAATTTAGATTGAAGAGAAAATCGAAATTTTGATAGAACACGACATGCGCTGTCCCGAAGCGAACTATGCAATAAAGGGGGGCGATGTATATATAGATAGCTATATCGGCACGGTTTTACTAAATACAAGCCTTCTTACACACTTCAATCCTATTCTAAAAATTCTACTAAAAAAAGAAAAAGGGGGTTCTCCGCAAATCATTTATTTTTTGAACAGTGGAATCCACGAAAAAGTTAAGTGCTAAAAAAATGAGCTTTACGCTGTTATATTGTGTCTGATTCTTATGTCTTTATCTTAGCGAATAGATCAAATCACGACGTTTATTTTTCTGGTATCCTAGCGGATTGGAATATCATAATAATGGTATAAATTGAATTATTTTTTTGATTCTATACAAAACTCCGCAAGTCTAAGTGGAATTTATCGCTTCCTTTCCATTTGGATCTGTCTCTTAGAAATTCCAATTTTATTAAGTATAAAATCATCCTTTTTCCCCCGTTCATACGTATTTCATACATTCCATCTATATGGAGTTGGGTAAAATTTCATGCGATTCAGTAAACAGAATCTAAATTCCAGCATTCTGCATCGATTCATATGAATCGATGCAGAATGAGAAACGAATGGGATTTTTTGATAAATGGGAAATTCAAAATGCTCGGAGATGGAAATGCGGGAATGTCTACAATACCTGGGTTGAATCAGATCCAATTTGAAGGATTTTGTAGGTTCATTGATCAGGGCTTAACAGAAGAGCTTTCTAAGTTTCCAAAAATTGAAGATACAGATCAAGAAATTGAATTTCAATTATTTGTGGAAACATATCAATTGGTAGAACCCTTGCTAAAAGAAAGAGATGCTGTATATGAATCATTCACGTATTCTTCTGAATTATATGTATCCGCTGGATTAATTTGGAAAAGCCGAGGGGATATGCAGGAACAAACAATTTTTATTGGAAACATTCCTCTAATGAATTCTTTGGGAACTTCTATAGTAAACGGAATATACAGAATTGTCATCAATCAAATATTGCAAAGTCCCGGTATCTATTATCGGTCAGAATTGGGCCATAACGGAATTTCGGTCTATACAGGCACCATAATATCTGATTGGGGAGGAAGATTAGAATTCGAGATTGATAGAAAAGCAAGGATATGGGCTCGTGTGAGTAGGAAACAGAAAGTATCTATTCTAGTTCTATCAGCAGCTA